TAAGGGGGCTCTTTAGGCAGGAGACGGGGGAATTCCTTAAGTTAAGAAAGAAAAAAGAATAAGAACACGGATACATAACATAAAAAAAAGAATAAATAAGACGATATTCGCCCTCCCCCTACATATTTAATTTCTTCTCCTATACAAAAACCAGCAAGACCTACTCCATTGGTAATTCCATCAATGACACCCTTATCGAAAAACTGCGTTAGTTCAGTTAATCCTCTTATACCCAGGGTAAAGACCCTAGTATAGAAAATATCTATATAACCACGATTATATGACCAACTGTATATCTTTTTTTTTACTTGATCCGAAAAAAACTTTTTCGGACCCTCTTTTACAAGAGAATTTATTAAATCCAAATTCTGAAAAAAGGAATAAGCGGATCCATAGAAGATATATGCTATGGATAGACCAAACATAGCTAGACTTACAGAAGAAATTGCATTAGTGATAAATTCATATGAATTTATGGAAGAATTAGAACTTTCCTGGAAAAAGTTTATTGAGGGAGTTAACCACTTTGATAATATGGTTAACTCCGCTATTCCATTATCCATTACTCCATTATCAAAATGGATTCCTATGGATCCAATGAACAAAGTAAAAAGCAGTAATATAAAAAGAGGGAATAGCATAGTATTTCCCGTTTCATGAGGATAGACAAAAGTGTTTTTAGCCCCAAAGGAAGTACTAAAGGACCCTATCCTATTTCTTGTATTACCATGAATTTTGGATCTATTTTGTGAAAAAAAAGAAACTCCACTCTTCGTTGTTGATAAAATGAAATCTCTATTCACTCCTTTGGGTATCCTTTTTCCCCATAAGGATATTGAATACAACGAACCCTCTTTAGTGCTACTGTAATTTTGAAAATGAACACGCAGGTACCCATCAAAAGTAAGTAAATATATCCGAAACATATAAAACGCAGTTAATCCTGCAGTAAAAGAGGCTATTATTCCAAAAAAGGGTGAATACAACCAACTATTACTAAGGATTTCATCTTTGGACCAGAAGCAAGCAAGAGGTGGAATACCACAAAGAGAAAGCGTACCCCATAAAAAAGTAGTTCTTGTAATTGGAACGTATTTTCTTAAACCACCCATAAGAACCATATTCTGACTTTTATCTGGTGAATATCCAACAAGAGGTTCCATTGAATGAATAATGGATCCGGATCCCAAGAACAATAAAGCTTTCGAATAAGCATGAGTGATCAAATGGAATAAAGCAGCTTGATAAGAACCTATACCTAGAGCTAACATCATATAACCCAATTGAGACATTGTAGAATAGGCTAAGCTTCTTTTAATATCTCTCTGAGCAAGAGCTAAAGTAGCTCCTAAGAAGAGTGTTATTGTACCTACTAAAGAAATGAAACTCATTATTAAAGGTAGGGATATGAAAAGAGGAAGAAGTCGAGCTAGAAGAAAAATCCCCGCAGCAACCATAGTTGCTGCGTGTATAAGAGCCGAAATGGGAGTGGGTCCTTCCATAGCATCGGGTAACCATACGTGAAGAGGGAATTGTGCAGATTTCGCAACTGCACCAAGGAATAATAAAAAAGCACACAAAGTAGTAAGTAAGGAATTAATCCCATTATTAGGAATCCAGTTATTAGCTATTTTGAACAAATCCCTAAACTCTAAACTACCTGTTATCCAAAAAAAACCTAAAATTCCTAATAACAGACCAAAATCCCCTACACGATTAGTTACAAAAGCTTTTTGACAAGCACTCGCTGCAATTGGCCGTGTAAACCAAAAGCCTATCAATAAATAGGAACACATTCCCACAAGTTCCCAAAAAAAATAAATTTGTATCAAATTGGAACTAGTAACCAATCCCAACATGGAAGTATTGAAAAAACTTATATAAACAAAAAATCTCAAATATCCTTCATCGTGAGACATATAATCGTCACTATAAATAAGAACGAGGATTCCTACAGTAGTAATTAGTATTAACATAATAGAAGTAAGCGGGTCGATCAAGTATCCAAATTCTAAGGAAAAATCATTATTGACGGTCCAAGACCATAGATATTGATAGATAGAACTTCCATTTATTTGTTGAATAGATAGGTGAACTGAGAATACCATAGCTATACTTAAGAGTAAAACACAAGGAAAAGCCCATATGCGACGAAGATTTTTTGTTGCTGTCGGAATAAGAATAAGTCCAAACCCCATTGACATAATAACTGGAAGTGGGAGAAGAGGGATTACCCATGCATATTGATATGTATGTTCCATAAGAAAAGAAATTGCAATTTTTACTTGAAATTTTTCTATAAAATAAAATTGTTTCCGATTCACCAAACCAATTCTTATCTCTTTCTGAAGGAATTCCAAAAAATAAGAATAAGACAAAATACTGGAATTCTTCATTTTTCCAAATTTCTCTCATTGAAATAATCAAAAATGAAGAATGGGTTTACTTGGTTAAATTCAAAAAGTTAATTAAATAACTTTGTTACCTAGTTATTACCTAAAGAAGGATATTTGTTAAAATACAAAAAAGGATTGAATCATTTTACTTTCTATTCATTTTTGTATTTCTTTCTATTAAAATGAAGATGAAGCAGCTCTCATGTTTCGTAACTGATTGATTGAATTCCAATGAAAACCTATGTTTATAGGAAATTATCGAATATTCCTTACTTCATATAGAACTGAAATCCTAATGACTAGAATTACCTAAGTTTTAGAATGTCTTGTTTAAGAGACTAAGTATTTTTTTTGTTTTGATTGGAATTCCATTATGGAATACCATTCTGAACTTAATTAACTATTTGAATTTTCCCTTCCTTTTATCCCCCCATCTTATATGGGGGATAGGCCGTAGATCTATATATGGAGTATACTTAATATATAAATTGATTTAATTTAAATAGAAAACCTTTGTATATATTCTATATTATTAAAACAAAGTATAAAATATATATGAAAAATATGCTAAAAAATTCTTGTCTTATCCGCATTAGAGAAAATCAAGTAAAAAAGAATTCAGAATTTCAGTTCAGTATCTAAGTATAAATACTAAGAAAAAGTATAAATACTAAGAAAAAACAGAAAGAAGGATTGATTTGCGGCAATAGATGTCTTTCACATACAACTAGAAAAAAAGTAATCTCCTTTTTGAATGGCAGTTCCAAAAAAACGTACTTCGATGTCAAAAAAGCGTATTCGTAAAAATCTTTGGAAGAAAAAGACTTATTTTTCCATAGTACAATCTTATTCTTTAGCAAAATCAAGATCATTTTCCAGCGGTAGCGAGCATCCAAAACCAAAGGGTTTTTCTGGGCAACAAACAAACAAATAATCTGGTTTTGGAATAATCTGAATTGACCTATCCCAAAGAAATTCCAATTATTTAAAATGAATAATTCGGATTAATTAATGAATGTACTTTTATGTGTCGAATTCCTCGGTACAATATTCTTAGAACTAACCCCTCTGATATATAGAACAAAAGTTTTTGGTATACTGTGTCCTAAGTATTCTTTTCCTATCAACGAACTTTTCATAATAGAATCCTCATAATAAAATATGAGGATTCTATTATGAAAAGTAGAGTATTCTTGCAATAGGACTTACAACTTCTACCTATCTTATCAAAAATCCACAAAAAAATAGGTTTAGGCTTGGTAAATCATATTAATAAGAGCATAAAGGCTTTCATTCTAGAAATTTTGCTAAAATCCAAAATTCTTTGGATTTAATGATGAAATTATAGAAATTCTAATGGATAGATTGAAAGATTTTTTTTTATTTCAATGAGAAACTAATTAGAAAAAAATGAGTTCTATATTGCAACTGAGAAAAAACAGTTCCAACTCTTTCAAGCTTTGTTTCTATTGGGCAAAGCAAGAGTTTATTGTTAAAAAAATCCCCAATGATACTACCAAACGAAGTCCATTTTAATGAAGATTCTAATGTTCCTAAATTCTATGGACTCTCCCAATCTCGACGATTTGCGAGAAAATAACTATTATTCTTTTAACTTCCCTATTATTTAAAGTTAGCCGCCATGGTGAAATTGGTAGACACGCTGCTCTTAGGAAGCAGTGCTCAAGCATCTCGGTTCGAGTCCGAGTGGCGGCATTCTCGAAAAAGAATACAATAGATTAGAAAATGGATTCAATTCGAAATTTCCAATTTTGTAATGGGACCTTCTCCTTATGCTATTTGCAACTTTAGAACATATACTAACTCATATCTCTTTCTCAACCATTTCAATTGTGATTACAATTCATTTGATAACCTTATTAGTTCGTGAACTTGGGGGATTACGTGATTCGTCAGAAAAAGGAATGATAGCTACTTTTTTCTCTATAACAGGATTCTTAGTTTCTCGTTGGGCTTCTTCGGGACATTTTCCATTAAGTAATTTATATGAGTCATTGATCTTCCTTTCATGGGCTCTGTATATTCTTCATACGATTCCTAAGATACAGAACTCTAAAAATGATTTAAGCACAATAACTACGCCAAGTACTATTTTAACGCAAGGCTTTGCCACGTCGGGTCTTTTAACTGAAATGCATCAATCCACAATACTAGTACCTGCTCTACAATCTCAGTGGTTAATGATGCATGTCAGTATGATGTTACTAAGCTATGCAACTCTTTTGTGCGGATCCTTATTATCCGCCGCTCTTCTAATCATTAAATTTCGAAAGAATTTCCATTTCTTTTTAGAAAAGAAAAAAAATGTTTTAAATAAAACATTTTTCTTTAGTGAGTTTAGTGAGATTGAATATTTCTATGTAAAAAGAAGTGCTTTAAAAAACACCTCTTTTCCTTCATTTCCAAATTATTACAAATATCAATTAATTGAGCGTTTGGATTCTTGGAGTTATCGTGTCATTAGCCTAGGGTTTACCCTTTTAACCATAGGTATTCTTTGTGGAGCAGTATGGGCTAATGAGGCGTGGGGATCCTATTGGAATTGGGATCCTAAGGAAACTTGGGCATTTATTACTTGGACCATATTCGCAATTTATTTACATAGTAGAACAAATCCAAATTGGAAGGGTACGAATTCCGCACTTGTAGCTTCGATAGGATTTCTTATAATTTGGATCTGCTATTTTGGTATCAATCTATTAGGAATAGGTTTACATAGTTATGGTGCATTTACATTACCATCTAAATGATTACATAACATAAAACCTTCGTGAAATGAAAGTTTTTCCATTTTTGTTTGATTTGAGAACCCTTGAACGCCTTCTCAAAGGGTTCTCAAAAATTCGAGATAGATCTAATTAGACTTTTTTACTTTTTTCTGAATTATTTGGTTTTTCCACTATGGAATATAGAGCGGACTAGTAAAAAAAAATTATTTAGGATAATAATTGGATAAGAGAGCCTCTACCTTGTCAACCGATAGCGAGAGAACAAAATCTGGATAAATACCAATTCCTATTACTGGTAAAAAGATACAGATTAAAAGAAAGAGTTCTCGTGGTCCAGAATCCACCAAATTTGCGTTTGGAACATGAAATAGCTTGTATCCATAGAACATCTGGCGTAACATAGATAATAAAAAAATAGGAGTTAATATCATTCCAATTGCCATTACAAAAGTAATTAGCATTTTTGGTATTAACAGAAATTTTGGACTAGTAATTAGTCCAAAAAATACTACTAATTCTGCAACAAAACCGCTCATTCCTGGTAAGGCAAGAGAAGCCATTGAAAAGCTACTAAACATGGTAAAAATTTTCGGCATTGGGATAGATATCCCCCCCAGTTCTTCGAGATAAACAAGACGCATTCTATCACAAGCCGTTCCCGCCAAGAAAAAAAGTGTAGCACCAATAAATCCATGGGATAGTATTTGTAAAATAGCTCCATTGAGTCCAATGTTGGTTATGGAACCAATTCCTATAATTATGAAACCCATGTGAGATACGGAGGAGTAGGCTATTCTTTTTTTGAAATTTCGTTGACCAAGAGAAGTTGAAGCTGCATAGATTATTTGCATCGCTCCTATTATTACCAACCAGGGGGAAAATAGATAATGAGCATGAGGTAACAATTCCATATTGATCCGAATCAATCCGTATGCTCCCATCTTTAATAGGATTCCCGCTAAAAGCATACATGTACTGTAATGCGCTTCCCCATGGGTATCTGGTAACCACGTATGTAGGGGTATAATCGGCAATTTGACAGCATAAGCAATAAGGAAGCCAAAATAAAATAGTATTTCCAATGTTGCAGGGTATGATCGATTAATTAATCTTTCCAAATCTAATCTTGGTTCGTTGGAACCATATAAGCCCATACCTAGAACTCCGATTAAGAAAAAAATGGAACCGCCTGCAGTATACAAAATAAATTTTGTAGCTGAATACAGACGCCTCTTTCCCCCCCACATGGATAAAAGTAAGTAAACAGGAATTAATTCTAACTCCCACATGATAAAAAAAAGTAAAAGGTCTCGCGAAGAAAATAATCCTATTTGACCACTATACATTGCTAGCATCAGGAAATAGAATAATCGCGAATTCCGGGTAACTGGCCAAGCTGCTAAAGTAGCTAAAGTAGTGATAAATCCTGTCAATAAAATAGATCCTAATGAAAGTCCATCGATTCCCAATCTCCAGTGGAAATCAAAGACATCTATCCATTTAGAATCCTCCTTTAATTGGATTAAGGGATCCTCCAATTGGAAATGATAACAGAATGCATAAGTCATTAGAAGGAATTCTAATAAACAAATAGATATAGTATACCACCTAACGATTTTGTTTCCCCTATGAGGTAAAAAGAAAATTAATGAACCTGCAAATATCGGCAAAACAACAAGTATTGTTAACCAAGGAAAATAACTCATGATAAAGTGATAAAGAGAAGATACGTTTTGACCAGAAAAGCCCGTGCTCGAAATAAGCGAGCACAGGCTTCCTCGGTAAAGAGGAATCAGACGATTCAAGTGGAGTTTTTTGTAACGTATCAATAAGATAGAGCCATGCTGCGGGTTGTTTCAGGCCCTAAATAAACGCGGACACTTAAAAAATCTGTTGGGCAGGCAGATTCACATCTCTTACAACCCACACAATCTTCGGTTCTCGGCGCGGAAGCAATTTGCTTGGCTTTACACCCATCCCAGGGTATCATTTCTAATACATCTGTTGGACAAGCTCGTACACATTGAGTGCATCCTATACATGTATCATAAATTTTTACGGAATGTGACATTGGATCTATAAATTTTCCTTTTCAACATAAAAATTTTCGATCTGGTAAAAATGAAATTAGTACTATATGAGTCATATGTATTGTAGACACCAGACGAAGCAATGGTTTATCCAAACTTCAACAAATAAATAAATAAAAAATAAATAAATAAAATAATGCAATATATTTCTTAATCCGTTTGTGAGAAAGCGTGAAAAGAGCCAAGAGACTTGAATTTTTGGCTTCAACAATCATAATTATACGAATTGTACATACGAATTCGAATTAGCCAATTTATTGGCTATCGTCTTTTCAATATAAATTATTGCAATATTCAAATTGCAATATCAATGAATTGCAAAAATTCAATAAGTAAAAAAGAATACTATGTAATAACCTAATCAAAAAATAGATATTATAAAATAATAAAATAATAAGAAAATAGAAGAAAATAGTATTAGATTTCTATTCATCTTAATATTTGATATTATTATTATATGTGCGCCTTTGTTTAGAGGATTTTATGTCTAATTATTCAAAAAATTAGATTGATTGATACGAGTTGATTTCTTGTTACGATGGATGGAAGAAAGAATGGATAGTCCAATAGCTGCTTCAGCAGCCGCAAGGGCTATAACAAAAATTGCGAAAATGTCTCCTTTTAATTGGCGACTATCAAATAGATCAGAAAATGTTACGAGATTTAGATTAATTGAATTCAGTATAAGTTCAAGACATATTAGAGCTCTAACCATGTTTCGGCTTGTGATCAATCCATAGATACCAATCGAAAATAAATAGACACTAAAAAAAAGTACATGCTCAAACATCATTAACTAACTCCTTATCAATCTCGATTCATTTCAATATGAGGACAAGAATTGAACCGATTCCATTAATTAGAATAGAACAGTTACACAACAAAAGAGAAAAGAAGGTATTTGTTGGCAGTAGATGGGTTTTACTAAATCAAAATTGTGATTCTTTAGTTATTTATTTTAGATTTGAAATTCTAAGAATTTTGACTAATTCTAAGTATTTCTTATTGCCGAGCCATAGTAATTGCACCTATTAAAGAAACTAGAAGAATTATGGAAATGAGTTCAAACGGAAGATAAAAATCAGTTGCTAAATGAATCCCAATTTGTTGAACGTTATTTATGAGACCCTGTTCTACTATTTGGTTTGATCTTGTAGTCCAAAGAATTCCATACCATGACGTATCTGGGATAGTAGTCATTAGTGAAAAAAGAATAGTTATACAAACGAGTGAAGTGAACCCATCTCCAATAGTCCAATAATTCTTATTTTTAGACCATTCTGAGCCATTTACGAACATTACGGCAAATATGATCAAAACATTTATAGCTCCCACATAAATAAGAAGTTGTGCGACAGCTACAAAGTAGGAATTCAATAAAATATAGAATAAGGATATACAAACAAGAACTAATCCCAGCGAAAAGGCAGAATAAATTGGGTTGGTAAGTAATACTACTCCTAGACCTCCTAGTAGAAGAACAAATCCCCCAAATAGCACAAGAATCTCATGTATTGGTCCAGGTAAATCCATTATGGATAAGAAGAAATTAATAGTATAAAATTTTTCATGAACTGACTAAAACTAAAAGATTCAAGGAAGGAAAAAGGGATTAGGATATTTTTTTGTATATAAGTTGTATAGTTAGAAATGACATCACGAAAATCTACTCTCATTTTAAATCAGGAATAATTTGCAATAAGCAGTAGTTATTCGTTTTTCTTTATAGTTAATAAAAAACTATTGGATTTTTCTAACAAAAAAGATAAATCCTAGTAACTAATAATTAGTAACCGTTCTTGAATTCCAAGATTTTTCTTCGTCTATTTTACTTTGAGTCGAATTCCTAATTGTTTGAATTGTGTAATCTCCCATTATGGAGATTGGTAACCGACTCAAAGCAATTTGATTGTAATTCAATTCATGACGATCATAAGTAGAAAGTTCATATTCTTCAGTCATTGATAAACAGCTTGTCGGACAGTACTCAACACAATTACCACAAAATATACAAACTCCGAAATCAATACTATAATTAAGCAATTGTTTCCTTTTAATATCCTTTTCAAATCTCCAATCCACAAGGGGTAGATCTATCGGGCATACGCGAACACATACTTCACAAGCAATACATTTATCAAATTCAAAGTGGATTCGCCCCCGGAAACGCTCCGATGTAATTGATTTTTCATAAGGGTAGTGAATCGTTATAGGTAAACGATTTGTGTGGGATAAGGTAATTATGAAACTTTGACCAATGTACCTTGCAGCGCGTATTGTTTGTTGACCATAACTCATGAACCCAGTTACCATAGGGAACATATTCTAAATATCTATGAAAAAGATATGTTTCTTTCTCTTGTTTGAGAGAACTTTTGTGTTGAAAATATTCTTACTGTTATTGTATTATCTTATTTATAGTGAAACAAGTTGGGAAGAAGTTGTTAATAAGAGATTGCCCAGGGAAATAGGTAAAAGAAATTTCCATCCAAGATTTAATAACTGATCCATTCTCATCCTGGGTAAAGTCCATCTTATTGTGATAGAAATGAAGAGAAATAAATAAGCTTTAGTTAATGTAATAAAGATACCCATTGTCATTTCCAAAATTCCAACCATTTTATTCATTTGGAAAAATTCAAAAAAGGATATATAGGGAATAGAGAAATTCCACCCGCCTAAGTAGAGAACTGTTACAAATAAAGAGGAAACTAATAAATTTAGGTAAGAAACAAGATAAAATAAACCATATTTGATACCGGAATATTCGGTTTGATAACCTGCTACTAATTCTTCCTCTGCTTCTGGTAAATCAAAGGGTAATCTTTCACATTCTGCCAAAGAAGAAATTAGAAAAACCAGAAAACCTATAGGCTGACGCCAAAGATTCCATCCAAAAAAACCATATTTTGACTGTGCTTCAACTATATCAACTGTACTTGAACTGTTAGATAATCATAGTCGATGATAACATCACAGTTCCCACCGCTATTCCAAAACCGTACATGAAACCTTAGCTTCATACGGCTTCTCTATGATCAGAAAAAAGGAAAGGGTTGTTTCGTTTCGGTATTATCCCCCTGGGCATAGATAGAATTAGGTAAGATAAAATCGATTGGAAAGTCCTAAATTAGACCAAAGGAATTCCGTCTGCTAGAATAAGAAAAAGCGCTTCCGAATTGATCTCGTCCTTTATAATATAATGAAAATTTTTCTTTGTTCAGTAATAACTTAATCTTGGAATAAAACACTCGTTATAGCAATTAATAAATGAAAAGAATTAGGCATTAATTCATGAGGAATTCTGTATTAATATGAATAGAGGAAGGAAAAAATAAATAAATATCTTTTTTTTGTATTGCATTCCATATCTTTTGTCCTATTCTTCTTTCCCCGGGGAAGGGTACTTAAAAAGAAAAAAGGAATAAAGGATTAATTCGTTCTTGATAGCCATTTCTTTAACAAGTGAAAGGGAACATACTCTGGATCGGAATCCGAAGAAAGTACTACTTGATCATTTCCACCAATTTCAAGTCCTTATTATGATTCCTTTTATGAGGAAAAATCTCTAATGTCTTAGATTCCCTCATTACTAATCCTTTATGTACTTTAGTGTTCCTAACCCCTCACTAATTTTTGATGGATTCCCCTTATGATTATAAGTTATAGTAATAACTCGGAATATTCTAGTAATGGAATTCCATATCGCGAATCCTTTATTCTTGCCCGCTTCAAGATATGATGACTAATCAAAAAATCTCAACCTTGGGGTAAAGAGTTTACACTACTTATGTTTACTTCAACTTTTTTCTTGTACGTAGGAAATGAGATTTTTTCTTTTTACTACAAATTAATAAGTTGTTTTGTTTCACTCATATAGCTATCTAGTTTAACTTACCAACCCGAGAATAAGAAAAGGAAGATAAATATTCAATGGATTTTGGAGGAAAAAGATCCTATTTTAACGAATCACACGTAGAGATATTGCTAGCACACAAAAAGTTAATGGTATTTCATAACTAATAGATTGAGCAGCAGCTCGTAGACCGCCTGAAAAAGAATATTTATTATTTGAGCTATATCCTGCCATAAGAAGACCAATAGGAGCAATACTTGAAATGGCAATCCATAAAAAAACACCAATACTAAGATCGGCTAAAACAAAACGATATCCCAAAGGGATAACTAAAAAACTTAATAAAATTGATATGACTGCTATAGAAGGTCCAATGCTAAATAAAGGAATATCTCCTCGGGATGGCAGGATATCCTCCTTAAAAAGTAGCTTAGTTCCATCGGCTATAGCTTGAAGCAGTCCCAGGGGGCCAGCATATTCAGGACCAATACGTTGTTGTATCGATGCGGATATTTCTCTTTCTAACCACACAATTACGAGTACTTCTATTGTGATTCCCAGTAGGAGGGTCAAAATGGGTAGAATCCATATCAGTCCATAGACTTCTTTTAATAATTCCGATTTCGAAAAAGAATTGATAGTTTCTATCTCTACCCTATCTATTATCATTTCAACGATCAACTTCCCCCATAATGATATCTATACTACCTAATATCGTCATGATATCAGCCAATTTCATTTTTTTAACTAGTTGAGGAAGAATTTGCAAATTAATAAAACCGGGTGGACGAATTTTCCATCTCCAGGGGAAAAGACTATCATCTCCTACCAGATAAATTCCTAATTCACCTTTTGGAGCTTCCACTCTTACATAAAGCTCTTGCTTTGACAATTCAAAATTGGGCGAAGGTTTTTTACCAAGAAATCGATATTCAAAATCATTCCATTCGGAATTCTTTGTTTTCTTAAAGCGTCGGACTTCTAAATTCTCATAAGGGCCTCCAGGAATTTTCTCTACAGCCTGTTGAATAATTTTGATGGATTCCCTCATTTCACCCATTCGTACTAAATAGCGAGCTAATGAATCCCCTTCTTTTTGCCATTGGACTTTCCAATCGAATTGGTTGTAAGACTCATAAGGATCAACTTTACGAAGATCCCATTGTATTCCAGAAGCTCGTAACATCGGTCCCGATAAGCCCCAATTTACTGCTTCTTCTCCGCTAATAAAACCGACTCCTTCAACTCGTTCTAAAAAAACGGGATTCCGTGTAATAAGTTGTTGATATTCAACAACTCCTCGTAAAAAATAATCACAGAAATCTAAACATTTATCGACCCATCCATAAGGTAGATCGGCGGCTACCCCTCCGATGCGAAAGTAATTATGCATCATTCGCATACCTGTAGCAGCTTCAAATAGATCATATATCAATTCTCTCTCTCTAAAAATATAGAAAAAAGGGGTCTGTGCGCCTAGATCCGCCATAAAAGGTCCAAGCCATAACAAGTGAGAAGCTATACGGCTCAACTCTAACATAATTACCCTAATATAGCTGGCTCTTTGGGGTATTTGAATATTCTCCAAGAATTCTGGTGCATTTACCGTTATGGCTTCTGTAAACATAGTAGCTAAATAATCCCATCGTGTTACATAAGGTAAGTATTGTATAATAGTTCGGTTTTCCGCGATTTTTTCCATTCCTCTGTGTAAATAGCCTAATATGGGTTCACAATCAATAACATCTTCACCATCGAGAGTAACGATCAGTCGAAGAACACCATGCATTGATGGGTGCTGAGGGCCCATATTGACTATCATGAGATCTTTTCTTGTAAGCGGTAGACTCATATCCTTTCTTCCTTAATTCATTATTCCATGAAAATGGATTATTCCATGAATTCCTCAAAACGAGGCTCATCAAAATGAAAAATCTAAGACTACTATAAGACTACTAATAAAATAAGAAAAAAATTCGAACGATTAAATTACTTCTCCCGAATATCCAACTGACTGATTAATTTCTTATAACGTACTCTATTTTTCTTTGCCAAATAAGCCAGCAAACGTTGACGTTTTCCCAAAAGTCTTCGTAGACCTCTTTCCGATGAAAAATCTTTTTTGTGTAATTCCAAATGTGAAGCAAGTCTCCGTATCTTATTGGTGAAACTGAATACTTGAAATTCAACAGAACCCCTGTTTTCTTCTTTTTCTTCTTTAACCATAAATCCCAAAATTTTTCTACCTCCTTTCTTTTTCATGTATTTTTCTGATCAGGAAAAATAAAAAATTATGTCAGTTATTTTGAAGTTATTCTAATCTCGTACACACAAAAATTTGCAATTATTCATCCACTACTGGAATTTGGATTTATTTTATCGATGCAAATTGGATTTGGATAGAAGGGTACATTCTTTTATTTTAGATAGAAGAAACATTTCTTCTATCTAAAATAAAAGAATTTTGCTGATTTATTTATTGCTATATCCAATTTATGGAATTGATACACCATTTAATTGATATCGTTTAGCAAAATGAAACACAGCATATGCATCCATCTTTCGGCTCGAGAATTTCACGGGATAGAGATATGGTATAAGAAATAGGCTATTAAGTAACTCTAAATGAATTGTGGATACATCTGTATCCTTAACATACTGAAACGACTGCCATTATTCGTATCAAACCAATAGCGATTCATACAAGCTAAATCTTCTAATCAATGGTGGGCCAATAATGAATTTTTTTGCATATGTATTAAGACGCTTGGCCTGATTTCGAAATTGTCCAGAGTTTTTTATGTTGTTTTCATTGCAAAATGATGGACCTCCTTCCGTAACTTTCCAATTACGAGTACGAGAATTGAAAGACATGAAAATTCTCAATTCTCTACGGCGTCTAGGAGATAGATAGAATATTTTCAGGAACAAGAAAATCAGAAGAATCTTTCTCTCTATTCACTACCATTCCGCGTCTTCGACTTCTATTAGTTTCTTTTCTTCTTTAATGCAATAGCTATAGTTTGATATAGAATCCATTTCTCAAAGTAATGGAAACCATTCTCGTATAGGAAATGGTTCGAAAATCGCTATTCCATCTTTTAGGTATCGTGAAAAGTGATACCTGTGAAGATCGTGCATTTCAGTCACATTCAGATCCGCTTTTCGAGTCCATGATATAACCAAATTGGATGGATCTTCCACCCGTTTAGCTAAGAAAGAATAGATGCAGAGGTGGATAATAGATCGATATGAAGATCATGAGCTGCCCCATAATGAAACCGCCAGTAGTCGCGAATATCTCCTTCTTCCCTAATCCAAGATTGGAGAAAGAAGATCTAAGAGGGACCTATGGAGAATGTGGTCAGAAATCCATAATAGAGTCCGACCACAACGACCGAATTAATTATCCTCATCGAGAAACTTAGACTACTAAGTAGAAAAGGTAGAAAAGATTTGAAAATCATGGCATGGGTCTCCTTTTTTTCTTTCTTTAGAGTTTTCTATATGCACAATTTCTCGATGTTTCGATGAGAATTTCTTGACTTTCCATATATAGAAAGAGATAGACTATAAATGACATCTCTTATGTAAATAAGACCAAAGGGATGGATATTAAATGATAGGAAGTGCTAGGAAGTGAAATAGAATGAAATAGAGCCACTTTGGGCTTCCCTATGAAATGAGGCATGGAACGGAGTCACTACGAAGAAATTCCGGGAGTTACGAAAGAAGCTTCGGACTCATATTGTTCATGGGTTGAGAGCGGGAGTTGAACTCTAGGAGGTCGAATCTCCCCTTGTTCCTCAGTAGCTCAGTGGTAGAGCGGTCGGCTGTTAACTGACTGGTCGTAGGTTCGAATCCTACTTGGGGAGATTTGATTCATTCTTTAATGTAAGAATAAAGAA